TGCTTGGTATAAACCACGGTTTCATTTTATATGCATTATAAAGTAGTACAAATTCTGGGAAGAACCAAAGTTTCAGATTCGATATAGGACGACTTAGTATTTCTTCATTCATTCCCATCCAATCAAAAAATATTTTTTTTTGATTGGGTGAATTGATTTCTTGATCCTGAGGAATCGTAAGATAAAAAAGATCTTTTTTATCAATTTTATCAATTATTTGATAATTATTAGTCCCGGTTTTAGTATTTTTATTCTTGTTGGTATCGATCTTGATCCAGGCCTCAATATCGATTTTCTTTTTAAGACAAAAATGGAGAATTTTCCAATCAAAATATTTTCGATCCGGATTTTTTTCCATATACATAATATCACTTTTTCCTAAATAATTTTTGATAGGGATATCCCCTAGTATATCAAAAAATTTGCCCTTATGTTTATGTGTGTTGTAATTATAAAAACTCTCTCGATTCTTATTTACTTGGAATGGTGATCCATAAATATATGGGTCCCTCTTATTTTCATAATTAATAGATCTATAAGATAAAAGATTATATCTATAGTATTTTTGAAAATTCTCATTTTGATTTGGTAATGAATATACTTCGTAATCGTTTTGTTTTTTGTAATGAATTAATAGGTCTTTTTCATATGAATTCTCTTTGTTTAAATCTTGATTTTGAATTGTACGACATTTATTGATTCTATTTTTCCATTTTGCTGCTATTAATCTAGACCATCTAATCTGAGATAAATGGTATTGATAATGACCTCTTAACCAGTTTTTCCATTGATTTATTCCAGAATTCCGAAGTTTCTTATGTCTTAATTCATAATGAATTATTCCTTGTTTTCCAAAATAATCTTTTATTGAAGTCTTAAGAAAAAAAGACGTTCCGTGATATTGAAGAATAGATCTTAACTTATACAAGTTAAGAACTTGTGTTTGTGATATTTTGTAAAATACATATGCTTGTGACAAGGAGGATAAGTCAAAAAAATTCTGTGAATTCTTATTACTAATATTATAAAGTGACTTTTTTATAGTCGAAATAAAATGAATTTTATTTTGATTTGTTTTATTAATTCTTTTTTTATTTTTTTTATTATTGTAAATGGATTTATCAATCATTTTTTTTGTTGATTCAACAAAAAGTTGTATATTAATTCTGGGAATATTAATAATAGATAGAAGGATATCTGCGTATATCCTTTCAGTGAAAAATTTTATAAAATAATGTAATTTACGGATTAATCGAGTATTTCTTCTTTTTAATATTTGCCAATTTGGTGATTCCAATCTTTTAGCATTATAACTTGTTTTATTAGGACTATCATTTATTTCTGGAGTCACTTTTTTTTTATTTTTTGTAATTCTTTTTATTTGATTTCTGATTGTGCTTGTTCTATCAGTCAGATCTTTCATTTTTTTTTCTGTCAGTAAAAAATTTGTCCAATATGTAGATTGAATTCGACTAAAGGATTTATGAATTATATGATTGCGGGTTATAGAATCTTTTTCTTTTTTTTTTTTAGTTTCGCTTGATTTATATATTTCTCTCAATCTAAATAATAGAATTGGATTTACTTTTGAGAGTTCTTTTTTTATTTTTTTTAAAAACGGAATGCCCTTGATAATCCATTTTTTTGTTTTTTTTGAGATATTTAGAAATTTTGTTCTTTCTTTTAAAACTTTTAGAAATATAAAATACTTTTTTTTCAATTTTCCAATTTTTTTTTCGAGTTTCTTAAAAATGGGTTCAAAAAAGGAAGGCCGTTTTTGGGGAGAACCAAAAGGAAGTTCAGCTTCCATTCCCCAAACCGTTAAAAAAAAAAAATCATCTTTTTGTCCTTTCTTTTTGATTCGATCTATATGAGAGGACCGTGGCTTAGATCTGTGCCAGGGTTTCAGACAGAAAGGAAATAGCATCTTTATTTGAATACCGTCTATTAACCAATTTTTCGGAAATTCTGTTTCTGATAATTGAACACCATTATAGGTGCATTTAACATGCATTTCTTTATTCCATTCATTTAAATCCTCAGACCACTCAGGAAATTGTAATAATAGCATACGGCCAATATTTTTAGCTATTATCAATGACGGTAATATAATATATTTTCTAAGAATCGATTGAGTTATTAACATGGAACCTCTTATTACTTGAGCAAATGGAATGGTATCCCAGGCTTCTGCTACTTCTATCCGCGCTTTCTCTTTTCTTTTGTTCTCTTCTTTTTTGTCCTTTTCCTTTTTTTCCCTTTCTTTTATTTCTTCTTCTGTATAATCTGAAATTTTGAATTCTGCTCCCTTTCCTATACAATTTCTAAAAATGAGTTTTATCAGTTCGGAGATATCAAAAAAAAAAGGGTGTGATTTGTCTATTCTGTCCAAAAAAAGCGGAGAATGTGCATTTGCTTGAAAAAGTTCCCAAATAACTGTTTTACATCTTTGGGCTCGCATTGAACCTTTGATTATGTCTCGACGAAAATCAGATTGTTG